GCAAATCCAAAGAAGGTTTTCCTGTACGTTCATCACAAAATATTTCTAGATCCCAATAAACCCAATGCCAGATAGCTGCCAAAAAGCATAAGCCGGAAAACACAATATGTGCCCCGGCTACACCTTCGTAACTCCAAACCCCCGGATTCGTTACAGTCCCTCCTGTAATACTCCAACCTCCCCATGAATTGGTTATTCCTAAACGAGTCATGAAGGGTATAACGAACATACCCTGTCTCCACATCGGATCAAGAACAGGGTCAGAAGGATCAAAAACAGCTAATTCATACAGAGCCATCGAGCCCGCCCAACCAGCAACCAGAGCTGTATGCATTATATGAACGGAAAGCAACCGGCCGGGATCATTCAATACAACGGTATGAACACGATACCAAGGCAAACCCATGGAAAATACCCCTTTATCAAAGAAAAAATAAACACTACGTAACTTTATTGCGTTGGAAAAGTATACTATGACTATCTTATGGACACCCTTTGTTCGGAAGATTATTTCATAACAAGAGTTAGATGAATATTTTTTCTATTCTGTTCGTAGGAACAAAGAGAAGCAGATTTATTCTATACTCGATAAGTACCAATACGCAATGGGGGATCGATACCATTTTCTATGAGTAAACGTGCCCCTCCTTATTTATTATTAGTTCGTAAAAAGTTTCCTTTATTTATTTTTTCTTTCTGAATTTTTCTAATCTATGGATAAAATAAATATGATAGAGCCAATATTATAAAGACAGTAAAACCATATTGTTACGTTTCCACACCAAAGTGAAATATAGTATTTAGTTCTTTTTTCTTTAAATTCATGCCTATTGGTGTTCCAAAAGTACCTTTCCGAAGTCCTGGAGAGGAAGATGCATCTTGGGTTGACGTATAGTGCGGCTTGGCAGATATATTGGGTCATATGGGATTTCCCCGTTCTCTCCCCCGATCGAGATATCCTCTGTTTCGCCCAAGAAACAGAAATTGAATCATCAAAAAATTGGAGCGTGAAGTGCAATTAGATGCATTGTTTTGGGGAATTCATAGTACTATTATCTATCAATTATAATAATTTATGGTTGGCTTTGGTTGGACTAAAAAAATGAAGTATCCAGGCTCCGTTTAGAAAAACCCAATTGGTAATAAATAGATCTATGATTACTACGTGTATCATAAAAGATTCTTGTTTGTTATTTGTAAAGTCATAAAAAAAGAAATGGTGATGGGAAGATTTGTCCTATATGTGCAAATAAAAATCGGGCGGATCTTTACCCGGAGTAGAGCATAAACCTAAAAAGATTAAAGAGACCCATTCAGGAACAAGAAAATACCATCGCGGTTTGGATTGAATCTCGATGAAACAATACATCAATGAAAAGTTAATTCGATAAGTTTATTGACTTTTTCTATTATAAAAAAAGAAAGAAAAGAAGGCAAAATTGGTCTTTATTGAAAAATCGAAAAAAAGCTCTTTCGTTATAAGTTAGAAAAACCTGTTATAAATAGAAAAAAGAAAGGGAACTCAAATCTAGCCATTGATTCTTTTTTTCGCAATTTTTTTTTGAACCGTATGCATCAAAAGGTGCATGTACGGTTCCTAAGGGATACAATTTTACCCTACTCAACCGACTTTATCGAGAAAGATTGCTTTTTTTAGGCCAAGAAGTTGATAGTGAGATCTCGAATCAACTTATTGGTCTTATGGTATATCTCAGTATCGAGGATGGTACCAAAGATCTGTTTTTGTTTATAAACTCTCCGGGCGGGTGGGTAATACCTGGAGTAGCTATTTATGATACTATGCAATTTGTGGGACCAGAGGTCCATACAATATGCATGGGATTAGCCGCGTCAATGGGATCCTTTATCCTAGTTGGAGGAGAAATTACCAAACGTCTAGCATTCCCTCACGCTTGGCGCCAATGAGGTTTTTTTATTTGAAAGAAAAAAGAAAACTATGCCTTCGCCATATGAATATTAAGTAATAATAGCATGGCACTTCGAATTCGATATGAAAAAAATTATATATTCTTTTTTTTTCATTCGATTATGTATCGAGAGAGTAGTATGAGATAAAAGGTATTTCCGATTTTCTCTTATCTATCGGAAGTCCAATTCAGCGTCACAAACTTTTTTATTTTCATACTCGCGGGCTCTTAACAATATTTATGGTATAAAAAAAAGAGTGCGAAAAAAATAAGATTTTCCCTTTTTTGGTTGGATCAAAAAGAAACTTTGGGATTGCTGAATCAAAGACAAAAAAAGAATACGTTTTAAAATATAAAGCAACGGAACCATCATAGTATTTTTTTAACTCCTCCGAAAGAAAGGGTGGCAATTTGACCATTTACCCATCTGGGGTTGATAGATTCTATTTTTATCTTTCTTGAATAGAAAAATAATAAGGGTCCATTTGATTGTAGAGCCGTATGCAATGCACAAAAGATGATGCCCGTACGGTTGGGCAATTCTATCTTTTTTTCCTATTATCGGTTCGTTT